TAAAAAAGACACTTACTATCTGTTCTTGATTCAACACACTTCCACTGTAGTGTCCGAGTAGAGACTTTCACTTTCTCTCGAACCATAGTAATATTATTTTATTTGATCAGCTCATTGAATCATTTATTTCTCTTGAAATCTCTTTAGTGTTTATTTCTACACACGTCTTTTTTTAGGGGGTCTACAGCCATTATGTGGCATAGGGGTTACATCCCGTACGAAACTTAATAGTATACCACTTCTACGAATAGCTCGTAATGCTGCATCTCTTCCGAGACCAGGACCCTTTATCATAACTTCCGCTCGTTGCATACCTTGGTCTACTAATGCTCGAATAGCATTTCCCGCTGCGGTTTGAGCAGCAAAAGGAGTCCCTCTTCTTGTACCCTTGAATCCACAAGTACCGGCGGAGGACCAAGAAATTACCCGACCTCGTACATCTGTAACAGTAACAATGGTATTGTTGAAACTTGCTTGAACATGAATAACCCCTTTTGGTATTCTACGTGCACTTTTCCGTGCACTACTGCGCCCATTCCTACGTGAACCAACTTTTGGTATAGGTTTTGCCATATTTTATCATTTCATAAAGATAAGTCAGAGATATATGGATATATCCATTTCATGTCAAAAAAGATCTTCTATTTTTATTTGTTCATCGCTTTCTTTTCTTTAAGATTAGTTTCTTTTCTTTAAGATTAGTTTCTTTTCTTTAAGGAGTTCTTTTTAGAATAGAAAGTTAGAATAGAAAGATTATCCTTGTCTTTGTTTATGTCTCGGGTTGGAACAAATTACGATAATTCGTCCCCTCCTACGGATTAGTCGACATTTTTCACAAATTTTACGAACGGAAGCCCTTATTTTCATAGTTGTTATTCCTTAAATTTTTCCGAATCCACTTATTGGAAGAAAATAAGTTTCTTGAAATTTTTGAACCTTGAATTGGATACCCCCTGAAAGGAATCTTGAAGTTGAAAAAACTACCTAATCGTTCGAATCCTTGTTGCGGAGTCTATAAATTATACGCCCCCTGGTTGAATCATAAGCGCTTACTTCACTTTTGTTGGCTCTATCCCACGGTGGTATACGTATAAAACTCGATCGGATCCTTCCTGTTCCTGAAACATAACCTAGAATCAGATCTTCATTATCTAAAGGAATCTGGAGTGTACGTGATTCACTAATTAAACCTCTATGAATCTATTTTTGTTCTTTTATTACAGGTAAAACTTCTTTGACGTATCAACTACCGTAGGGCAGAAGGAGTTCTATTAGACAACCCGTGCTTTTTTTCTTTTTTTTTCACAAATGGAAAATTTCGGATACAATTCGGATATCAGACAGATTACCATATATAACACAAAATTTCTCCTCCGATTCCTTCTAGTCGAGCCTCCCGGTCTGTCATTATACCCCGAGAAGTAGAAAGAATTACAATCCCCATCCCGCCTAAAATTCTAGGAATTTGTTGATAGTTAGAATAGATTCGTAGACCGGGTCGACTGATCCGTCGTAAATTTAAAATAGTTCTATAGGGTCCTTTCCTATTCCTTCTATGTCGTAGGGTTAAAACCAAAAAATATTTGTTGCTTTCCCGATGTTTCCTTACGTTATCGATAAAACCTTCTCGTAAAAGTATTTTAACAATGTTTTCAGTGATGTTAGTAGATCCTATTCGAACCGTTCCTTTTCTATTCATGTCAGCATTTCGTATAGAGGTTATTATGTCAGCAATAGTGTCTTTACCCATGGTAAACTAAAATTATTGTTGCTCCCGAATTTTGATATAACCAACATGTTCTTTTTTTTTACTTAGTAAAGGTATATACGTGAGACACAATCTACTAATTAATCTATGCCATTTAAATACTCTAATTTAAATACTATAACTATATTGAGGTCTCGTCTTATAATACCTCAGGAGCTAATGAAACTATTTTAGTGAAATTTAACTGTCTCAATTCCCGAGCGATCGCACCAAAAATTCGAGTTCCTTTTGGATTTCCTTCTTGATCAATGACAACTGCAGCATTGTCATCATATCGTATTATCATACCGTTGTCGCGTTTGAGTTCTTTACAAGTACGTACAATTACAGCTCTGATCACTTCTGATCTTTCTAGAGGTGTATTTGGTACTGCTTCCTTGATCACAGCAACAATAACGTCACCAATATGAGCATATCGGCGATTACTAGCTCCTATGACTCGAATACACATTAATTCTCGGGCCCCGCTGTTATCTGCTACATTCAAATGGGTCTGAGGTTGAATCATTTTTTTAATCTCTTCTTTCAATGTAACAAAGGACGAAGAAAAAAAGAAATATTGTTTGTCAAAAAAAGAGGAAACCCGCAATTTTTTTTTTAGTCCCAAGACTTCTTTCCTTTGGTTCTATATTCCTATCCTGAAATAATGAATTGAGTTTTTATAGGCATTTTGGACGCCGCTATTGAAATAGCCTTTCTTGCTATATTTTCGGCTACTCCGCTCATTTCATAAAGTATTCTGCCCGGTTTAACGACAGCTACCCAATACTCGGGAGATCCTTTCCCCGAACCCATACGTGTTTCTGTAGGTCTTACCGTAACTGGTTTGTCTGGAAATATACGTACCCATATTTTTCCACCACGGCGTACATTTCGTGTCATTGCGCGGCGCCCCGCTTCTATTTGTCTAGAAGTAATCCAAGCGGGTTCAAGTGCTTGAAGAGCATATCTACCGAAACAAATGCGATTACCTCGATAAGATATTCCTTTCATTCTTCCTCTATGTTGTTTACGAAATCTGGTTCTTTTTGGGTTATAGTTGATGGTTGTTTATCAATTCCATCTCTACTACAGAACTGGACATGAGAGTTTCTTCTCATCCAGCTCCTCGCGAACAAAAAAAAATGACTAAAAAATATTTTCTTTTTTTCTTAAGATATACAGGTATTAAATGAATAATAGATTGAATCCTGGGATTCTTTGCTTTGAGATTTTATCTGATCTATTAGAAATTTGTATATCTTGTTTGGATATATATTGGATATATATATAAGTAATTAAACATGGATTCTATTTATAGATAATGTCTGATCTTGTTTTTGTTATAATGTTAGAACGAATCTTTATTTTGTTTTGTCTTTTTTTATCATATTCATATCGGATCGACAAAAATTTAACAATAAAAAAAAAATGAAAATAAAATTTTCGCGGGCGAATATTTACTCTTTCAATATCTATTTCAGTTGTCGGGTTAACTCATGACCTCTCAGAATCAGAATAAAAAGAAATGAAGTGGTCTCTGGTTTGTTCCGCCATCCTACCCGATAAATCATTAGGATTCATTTTCAATAGAATCCTCTGCATTCACGGGTTCCGTCGTCCCCATCGCTTGCTTCTCGATTAATGCTTAGGTCTGAATTCTCCAATGGAGCCTTAATTTAATATTTAATTTAATAAAAATCAAATAAAATTTGTTAATTTGTTCTTTAGTCAACCTTCTCAGTCTTTATTGACTTAAGGCTCTTGATTTTTTCTTCGATGAACAGATATTCATCTAATTATTGATGAATCCCTATGGATGCTCTATTACATTGCTCTTTATGAGATGCTTCATAGACCTTACATATTGGAATCATATATCATTTCATTGCTATTTCTTTTTCTCTCTTTCTCTCATCCTTCTATTTATCCGCATACTTTTTTATTTTGCTTCACAATTTAGATAGATTACAAATCAGATTGGTTTTTTTCTTTTACTTAATGCAAAAAAAGATTTCAGTTGCTATAATGATATGACCAATATATCATATCTTGACTGATTCTTTGGATCCAGATAATCCGAAGCGATGAGTTGGTTATTAGTGCTATAGTTATTAGCTTATACTGTGGTCCGCCCATTTCTTTTTTTGAATCCTAAGCCTAAAAAACCCAACGAGTCGCACACTAAGCATAGCAATTATATTAAATGATCAATCAAATTTTTATTTAACCTTATAGAATTTAGAACTGCTCATTTTTTTATGTTCAATCAAAAAATGAAAGAATTTGTCATTTTTTGTTCTATCGAAGAATAGAACGTAAAGACAAGTAGAGTCTTATTCTTATTATTCTTCATCTATAAATATCCAAATTTTGATTCCTAATACCCCATAGATAGTTCGAACTCTATAGGAGCAATACTCAATTTTCGCTCCAATGGTTTGTAGAGGAACCCTACCTTCTCGGATCCATTCGACACGCGCGATTTCTTTTCCGTCGATACGCCCTGCAATTTGTATTTGAATTCCTTTTGTATCCGCTTGTTCAGTTAATTCAATAGCCTTTTTCATTGCTTTTCGAAATGAAACTCGATTCTTTAATTGTCCGGCTATAAATTCGGCAAGAATATTAGGGTGCCCGTAAGGATTTGCAATTCTTGTAATAGCAATGTTGAGTTTTCGGTTCATACAATTTAGTTCTTTTTGCACATTCATCTGTAGTTCTTCGAGTTTTCGTGGCCTATCTTCAATTAATAATTTAGGAAATCCCATATAGATTATGACCTGAATTAGATCAATTCTTTTTTGAATCTCTATACGTGCAATTCCCTCGACACCGGAAGATATTCTCATATTTTTTTGTACATAATTCTTGATACAGTCTCTTATTTTTTTATCTTCTTGTAGACCCTCGGAATAATTTTTAGGTTGGGCAAACCAAATAGAATGATGACTTTGGGTTGTACCAAGTCTGAAACCAAGTGGATTTATTTTTTGTCCCATAATCCTCCACTACTATATGTATTAGGATATGTCATATTTGTGTTCTTATTTATCCCTTTTATCCCTCTGGGTTTTTTTGAGCACAGCATATATCTGGAAATTGGTTCATATTCAATATCTTTCAATACGATAGTTATATGACAAGTGGGCCTTTTTATCAGATAACTCCGTCCTCTAGCTCGAGGTTTTAGTCTTTTCAGAGTAGTTCCCTCATTTACTGCGGCTTGACTAATGACTAAACTCGCTTCATT